CCCTATCGGGTATCTTCATAGATCCCATTATCGAAATCACACGGAATACCTTCTTTTAGACCCACTTCGAATTATGGTACGAAACTTCTTTTTTTCTTTTTTCTCTTCAAATGATTTGTATTAAAAGCTGGTTCCGCTATCCCAACTAGTCCGTCTATGCAACTTACGAAATAGTTATATCTTCTTCGGTAATTGATCCTGGCATTCTCCTATCTAGCTTGTACTTGTCTTTTCGCACCCAAAATCACTTGCTAGGAAAATGATCCCTTGTCTATTCCGGAGGAGATATAAGTATTTCCGCGCAGTGCACAGCTGGAGTTGCGCAGTAACAACTCACGCCGTTACATTCAACCGAGTATTTAGGCGAAAAGAGAATGCCCCCCCTTTTTTTTTATCTATTCATATGTTATTATTTTCTTGATATTGGTGAGAAGACTTGCCTGTGAGACAAGCGTGGGCTTGTCAGGCCGTGACAAAAAAAAAGGTCTCTGTACGAGGAGGGAATCGAACACCGCTTTAGAGATGATTGATTTAGATATGATTGAGTGCGGGCGGGACTCGATTCGAACCCTTGGCCATAGTCAGTATGAACTGGAACCTTACCACTACCCGAAGAATCAATGAATAATCAAAAAGGTTTGTGGATTTCGTTTCAATCTCAGTGGAGTCTCCCAGTTAGTAAATCCGGCAAAAAGGAATGAAAATTCGGTTTAGCGGTTGACAGGACTGGAGATATATTCGTACAATTGAATCGGTTCACATAACTCCATCACGTTCCCTTGCTTCGAAACAAGGGTAGGCACACCAGACACGAAATGGAGTAATGCATAGTACGGAGGTTCGAATCCCCGCGAGGCGTCCGTAGCAGAAGTCGTCTTGCATTTCTGGAAGAAGTCTCCCGACCCCTTCTTTTCCACCAAGAGAAAGAATCTGGCCCGGCGGGGAAGTTCTATTTGGTCAATCTCCATGCTTGCCTCTCCGAACGAAACGAAGTGGCGCCGAAAACGCATCTTCGTATCGAGAGACGGGTGGGTCCCGTTGCTTCGGTGTCCCCCGAAGCTAAATCTATCAAAAGAAAATAAAATCCTTGGGAAATTTCATACTCCCTAGTATCCAATCCGTAAAACTGGAATGTAAATCCTTGGATTGTTGACTACTAAGACTCTATTTCCTCATTCTATGGAGTTTTGTTTTATAGGTAGGTAAGGTCGTAAGCCCCACCTTTTATCTTTCCAAACCAAGGATGGGGCGGCCAAAGATATTGGGTCTCGCCCCAATAAAGTACTCAAGGAATAGTCTTACAGAATAAAAAGAAAAAAGAGGGACAAAGGCGGATACTGATAGACGGATGTTTCTCGTCTCTCAAAACAAACTCGAATGGGAATGAGATGGACCAAAAATCCTAGTATTTCACCAAACACGCAGGGGATGGGATTTTGAAAACCCATCCTTTCCCTGTTTCCGAAGGACTCAAAATCCTTGAGATGGTACTCAAAATCCCATTCCTAAACCGACCGAGTATCTTGTTAGGGGTATCTAACCAGATACTCGGAATTTTCCTCCCAATTTTTAGAATGAATGGTTTCAATCATTCATCGAGCAGTAGGTGAATAAATTGCTCCATCTCCAATCGAGATAGAGCTATACTCGGCTTCGGCGTACTCCCCACGCCGGCTCCTCCCGAGGGAAAATGCAAGGTACCAACCCAAACCCAAGCGAAATAGAAGGGAGATTCCTTTCGAGGATGATTGATTGCGGGCGAGGAGGGATTCGAACCCCCGACACCGTGGTTCGTAGCCACGTGCTCTAATCCCCTGAGCTACAGGCCCCGCCTCTACTGGAATTCTGTTGGGAAAGACGCATAAGCTCAAGACTCCCTTTCATTGACTTTTTCTTTCCTCACCGAGTCAGGAGTGGTAAGAAGGATGTGCTAGATCGCTAGATGGAGTTCCGCATAGAGACGAACCCTACGGGAACGAAGGGCATCCCACTTTTTTTTTTGTTTTTTTTTATCCTGGCGTCGAGCTATTTTTCCGCAGGGCCCCCCCTGCAGTAT